AATGAATTGCCTGAATAAAGGATTACCTTGATAGGGTAAAACATATAATTTTAATAATTATATTCATTAATTTTTTTTTAAAATTATTATTAAATTTATATTTAATAGAATTAAACTATCTCCAAAAGAATCAAAATCTTTTATGCTTCATACACTAAAATATAATAATAAAAAGATAAGCTAATTAAGCTTTTAGGTTCATACCCTATTTATAAAGGTTTTAATCCTTTTCTTTTTAATTTTAAAAAATTCATATAAAATATTGTTTATATTAACTTTATTTATAGGAACATTTATTAGAATTTGTTCTTCTTCATGATTTAGAGTATGAATAGGATTAGAAATTAATTTATTGTCTTTTATTCCCCTAACAATAAAAACAAATAATTTATTTTCTTCTGAAGCTTCATTAAAATACTTTTTAACACAAACATTAGCATCAAGAATTCTTTTATTTTCTATTATTTTATTTTCCTTTTTTATTGAATGAAAATTAAACCAAAATTTAATATTAAAAATAAACATTGTTATTGCTTCCTCATTAATAATAAAAATAGGAATAGCCCCCTTTCATTTTTGATTTCCTATCGTAATAGAGGGATTAAATTGAATTAATAATATTATTTTAATAACATGACAAAAAATTGCTCCAATAATTATTATTTCCTTTTGTTTAAATAATACATTTTTTTATTTTTCTATTATCATATCTATAGTCTTTGGTTCACTAGGAGGTTTAAATCAAACATCCCTACGAAAAATTATAGCTTTTTCATCAATTAATCATTTAGGATGAATAATAGCAGGGATTTTAAATAATCAAAATTTATGAAAAATTTATTTTATTTTTTACTGTTTTTTATCTATTACAATTGTTTATTGCTTTAATATACTGAAACTATTTAATTTAAATCAAATTTTTTCATTTTTTAATTTTCAAAATTTAAAAAAAACAGTTATTTTTATTCCTTTACTCTCCTTAGGAGGACTTCCTCCATTTTTAGGATTTTTTCCAAAATGAATAATTATCGATTTATTAATAAATTATAATTTAATTTTATTACTAATTGTAATAATTAATTTTACTATAATTACACTTTATTTTTATTTACGAATTTCATATTCTGCTTTTTTACTTAATCATAACGAAATATCTTGAAATTATAACTTTTTTTTATCAAATAAAAATAAAATAATCTTTTCTTATTTTTTATTTATTTCTATTTTTGGATTAATTTTTATTAACTTGTTTTTTAATTTTATTTAAATTTTATACTAAAACTTTAAGTTATATAAAACTAATAACCTTCAAAGTTATAAATAAAAGAAAATCTTTTAAGTTTTAAACTTTAATAAATATAATTTTTATTCCTTTAGAATTGCAGTCTAATATCATTTTATTGACTATAAAGTTTTATTGATTAAAAAGAAATTATATTCTTATATATAGATTTACAATCTATTACTTTTATCAGCCATTTAATCTAAAATTTAAAATTGCAACAATGATTATTTTCTACAAATCATAAAGATATTGGAACATTATATTTTATTTTAGGAGCTTGATCAGGAATGGTTGGAACAGCACTTAGTATATTAATTCGAGCAGAATTAGGCCGTCCAGGTACATTTATTGGTGATGATCAAATTTATAATGTAATTGTTACAGCTCATGCTTTTATCATAATTTTTTTTATAGTTATACCTATTATAATTGGAGGATTCGGAAATTGACTTGTTCCTTTAATATTAGGAGCACCAGACATAGCATTCCCACGAATAAATAATATAAGTTTTTGACTTTTACCCCCATCTTTAACCCTTCTTCTTTCTAGTTCAATTGTAGAAAATGGAGCAGGAACAGGATGAACAGTTTACCCTCCTCTTTCTGCCGCAATTGCCCATAGAGGAGCTTCAGTTGACTTAGCAATTTTTTCTTTACATTTAGCAGGAGTATCTTCTATTTTAGGATCTGTAAATTTTATTACAACAGTAATTAATATACGAACAAATGGAATTACATTAGATCGAATACCATTATTCGTTTGATCTGTAGTAATTACTACTGTTCTTCTTCTTTTATCTTTACCAGTTCTTGCTGGAGCTATTACAATATTATTAACAGATCGAAATTTAAACACTTCATTCTTTGACCCTGCAGGAGGGGGAGACCCAATTTTATATCAACATTTATTTTGATTTTTTGGACATCCAGAAGTTTACATTTTAATTCTACCGGGATTTGGAATAATCTCTCATATTATTAGTCAAGAAAGAGGAAAAAAAGAAACTTTCGGAACTTTAGGAATAATTTATGCCATATTAGCAATTGGTTTATTAGGATTTATTGTTTGAGCTCATCATATATTTACTGTTGGAATAGACGTTGATACACGAGCTTATTTTACATCAGCTACTATAATTATTGCTGTACCTACAGGTATTAAAATTTTTAGATGAATAGCAACTCTTCATGGAACACAAATAAATTACTCACCATCAATTCTTTGAGCCCTTGGATTTGTTTTTCTTTTTACAGTTGGTGGTATTACAGGAATTATTTTATCAAATTCTTCAATTGATGTAGTTTTACATGATACATATTATGTAGTTGCACACTTTCATTATGTTTTATCTATAGGGGCAGTTTTTGCAATTATAGCAGGATTTGTGCACTGATACCCACTTTTAACAGGTTTAACTCTTAATGAAGCTTGATTAAAGTCTCAATTTGCAATTATATTTTTCGGAGTAAATTTAACTTTTTTCCCACAACATTTTCTAGGATTAGCTGGTATACCACGACGATATTCAGATTACCCAGATGCATATACAACATGAAATATTATTTCAACAATTGGATCAACTATTTCAATAATTGGGACCTTATTTTTCATTTTTATTATTTGAGAAAGTTTTTCTACTCATCGAAGTCAAATTTATCCATTACAATTTACGTCATCTGTTGAATGATACCAAAATCTTCCACCTATGGAACATTCTTATAATGAACTTCCTATCTTAACAAATTAACTTAATTAACAATAAATTTCTAATATGGCAGAATAGTGCAATGAATTTAAGCTTCATAAATAAAGTTTTATACTTTTATTAGAATAACTTTTAAAATAATTTAATGGCAACATGAGCAAACCTAGGTTTTCAAGATAGAAACTCTCCAATTATAGAACAATTAAATTTTTTTCATGATCATACTTTATTAATTATTATTATAGTAACAACTCTAGTTGGTTATATAATAATAACATTATTTTTTAATAGTTTAAATAATCGATTTTTACTTCATGGTCAAACAATTGAAGTAATCTGAACTGTTTTACCAGCAATCATTCTATTATTTATTGCTTTCCCATCTTTACGAATTTTATACCTTTTAGATGAAGTTAATAACCCTTCAATTTCTTTAAAGGCAATTGGTCATCAATGATATTGAAGTTATGAATATTCAGATTTTTCAGGAATTGAATTTGATTCTTATATAATCCCACAAAATGAAATAAATTTAGATACATTCCGATTACTAGATGTAGATAATCGAATTATTTTACCTATTAACAATCAAATCCGAATTTTAATTTCAGCTACAGATGTTCTTCATTCTTGAACAGTTCCATCATTAGGAGTTAAAGTTGATGCATCTCCAGGACGTTTAAATCAAACTAATTTTTTTATTAATCGACCAGGCTTATATTTTGGGCAATGTTCTGAAATCTGTGGGGCAAACCATAGATTTATACCAATTGTTATTGAAAGAATCCCAACAAATCATTTTATCAAATGAATTTCAAATATAATTTAAATATTTATTCATTAGATGACTGAAAAGCAAGTAATGGTCTCTTAAACCAAAATATAGTAAATTAGTAATTACTTCTAATGATAAAACAAACCATAAAAAATTAGTTAAACCAAAATAACATTAGTATGTCAAACTAAAATTATCCAAATTATTAGATATTTTTTGATTCCACAAATATCTCCTATATTATGAACAATACTATTTTTTATATTTATTTTTTTATTTTTATTCTTTAATATTTTAAATTATTTTAATTTTTCACCAATTTTTAAAAATTCTGAAATAAATTCTACTAAAAAAAATAAAAATAACCAACTAATTTGAAAATGATAATAAATTTATTTTCTATTTTTGATCCCTCAACAAATATTTTTAGCTTATCATTAAATTGATTAAGATCATTTTTAGGAATTTTATTTTTTCCAATAATTTTTTGATTTATTCCTTCTCGACTTAATATTTTTTGAAATAAAATTTTTATTACATTACATAAAGAATTCAAAACACTTTTAGGTATTCATAGATACAGAGGTACTACTTTTATATTTATCTCTTTATTTACTTTTATTTTGTTTAATAATTTTTTAGGTTTATTCCCATATATTTTTACAAGAACAAGTCACATAACTTTAACACTATCTTTAGCATTACCTCTTTGATTAAGATTTATATTTTTTGGTTGAATTAATAATACTAATCATATATTTGCTCATTTAGTCCCTCAAGGTACACCTCCTGTATTAATACCTTTTATAGTTTTAATTGAAACAATTAGAAATATTATTCGTCCAGGAACTTTAGCTGTCCGACTTTCAGCAAATATAATTGCAGGTCATCTTTTATTAACTTTATTAGGAAATACAGGAAATTCATTATCTATAATAATAATTTCTTTACTAATCATTGCTCAACTTCTACTTTTAACATTAGAAACAGCTGTAGCTGTAATTCAATCTTATGTTTTTACTATTTTAAGAACACTTTATTCAAGAGAAATTATTTAATTTAAAAAAAATTGTTTAAATGATAGCACATGCCAATCATCCATTTCATTTAGTTAATTATAGACCATGACCATTAACAGGATCAATCGGAGCTTTAACTCTAACTGCCGGGTTAGTTAAGTGATTTCACCAATATAACATAAATCTTTTTATTTTAGGAAATATTATTACTCTCTTAACAATAATTCAATGATGACGAGATATTTCACGGGAAGGTACATTTCAAGGATTACACACATATCCAGTAACATTAGGATTACGATGAGGTATAATTTTATTTATTATTTCTGAAGTATTCTTTTTTATTAGATTTTTTTGAGCTTTTTTTCATAGAAGTTTATCACCAACTGTAGAACTTGGAAAAATCTGACCTCCAATAGGAATTTTTGCTTTTAACCCATTCCAAGTCCCACTACTAAATACAGCAATTCTTTTATCTTCAGGAGTTACAGTAACATGAGCTCATCATAGATTAATAGAAAACAATCACTCACAAACAACTCAAGGATTATTTTTTACAATTCTTTTAGGAATTTATTTTACAGCTTTACAAGCTTATGAATATGCAGAAGCTCCATTTACAATTGCCGATGCTGTTTATGGATCTACTTTCTTTATAGCAACAGGATTCCATGGACTACACGTTTTAATTGGAACAACTTTTTTATCTGTTTGTTTAATTCGACATTTACAAAATCATTTCTCTAAAAATCATCATTTTGGATTTGAAGCAGCAGCATGATATTGACATTTTGTTGATGTAGTTTGATTATTCCTGTATATTTCAATTTATTGATGAGGAGGATAAACTTAATTTTAAAATAAATTTATATAGTATATAAAGTATATATGACTTCCAATCATAAGGTTTAAAAATTTTTAATATAAATAATTCTAAATTTATTAATTATGTCATTAATTATTTTAATTATTGCGTTTGTAGTAATAATACTATCAACTATTTTAAGTAAAAAAAAAATTTTAGACCGAGAAAAACTTTCCCCATTTGAATGTGGGTTTAATCCAATAAATTCTTCCCGACTACCATTTTCTATTCGATTTTTTTTAATTGCAATCATTTTTTTAATTTTTGATGTAGAAATTGCATTAATCTTACCAATAATTTTAACATTAAAAACCTCAAATTTAATAATTTGAACATACACATCTTTTATTTTTATTTTTATTTTAATTATCGGATTATTTCATGAATGAAATCAAGGATCACTAAATTGAACTTTTTAATAAGGTTGTAGTTAATTATAACATTTGTTTTGCATACAAAAAGTATTGAAAAATCAATCTTCCTTAAAATTTTATAAAAATAAGAAGCAAAATTTGCAATTAGTTTCGACCTAATCATTGATATTAATTAAATATCCTTATTTTAAAATAATTAATTGAAACCAAAAAGAGGTATATCACTGTTAATGATAAAATTGAATATTCTATAAATTCCAATTAAAGAAATATGAAGTTCAAGAAAAAGCTGCTAACTTTTTTCTTTAATGGTTTAATTCCATTTATATTTCTTTAAATAATTTTATATAGTTTAATAAAAACATTATATTTTCATTATAAAAATAAAGAATTTTTCTTTTATAAAAAAAGATTTAACCAAAAATATTCAACATATTTTTATAATTTATAAAATTATATATATATATATAGACATATAATCCCATATTTAAGAATTAAAATAATTTCCCTAGCTGCTTCAAAACTATACTCTAAAAATATAAGCTACTTAAATTTATTTTTACTTTTTTAAATTACTATAATTAGTATAATCAAAAAAATTATCCAAAATACAAAAAAACTTAAATGAATTTTTAAATTATTAAATTGAATAAATTGAATTAATCCAGAAATTTTTATAAAAATTTTAAAAATTTGTTGAATTCCAAAAAATTCAAATCATCCTTGGTCTAATTGTTTAAATAACTTAAAACTAAAAAATATAGGATATTTTACTATACCAATTGTGGATAAAGAAGGTATAAATCATATAGAACTAGAAAAAAAAGAATATAAATAATAATTTAAAGATTTATTTAAAAAAAAAAAATTAATATTAGAAATAATAAAACCAAATAAACCCCCTAGTAAACAAATTAATAGAGTTAAAAATTTAAAAAATAAAGATAAACATATTATAGAAGAAAACGGGAAAATTAACCAATTTAATATAGCACCACCAGAAATAGCAAAAATTAATAATCCAAATATTCTTTTAAATATAATAAAACTTTTATCATTTAAAATATTTATTGATCTTTGATTTATTGTTATAACAAACGAATAGTAAAATAAACGAAATGAATAACTTACAGTTAACCCAGTAGAAAAGAAAAAAAGAAATACAGAAAATAAATTAATATTAAAAATTAAGACTATTTCCAAAATTATATCTTTTGAATAAAACCCGGCTAAAAAAGGAAAACCACATAAAGCTAAATTAGCAATATTTAAACAAGAAATTGTTAATGGCATATGAATGGTTAATCCCCCCATGTCTCGAATATCTTGTGAATTTTTTATATTATGAATAATAGCTCCTGCACACATAAATAACAACGCTTTAAATAAAGCATGTGTTAAAAGATGAAAAAAAGCTAATTTAAAAAATCCTATAGCTAAAATTCTTATTATTAAACCTAATTGACTTAATGTAGATAAAGCAATAATCTTTTTTAAGTCAAATTCAAAATTAGCCCCTAACCCAGCTATAAATATTGTTAACCCTGAAATTAATAATAAAAATTTTCCTATAAAAGTCTCTAAAAATAATCTTCTAAAACGAATTAGTAAATAAACACCAGCTGTAACTAAAGTTGAAGAATGAACTAAAGCTGAAACAGGGGTAGGAGCGGCTATAGCAGCGGGTAATCAAGAAGAAAAGGGAATTTGTGCACTTTTTGTTATTGCTGCTAAAATAACTATAAAACAAATAACTCTTATATATTCATCATTTTTTATAAACTCTAAATAAAATAAAAAATTTCAACTTCCATAATTTAATATTCAAGCAATAGATATTAACAAAGCAACATCTCCTAAACGATTTGATAAAGCAGTTAATATACCAGCATTATAAGATTTAACATTTTGATAATAAATTACTAAACAATAAGAAACAAGACCCAACCCATCCCAACCTAAAAGAATACTAATTAAATTTGGTCTTAAAATTATTATTATTATAGAAAAAACAAATAATAATACCAAAATAATAAAACGATTAATAAAAACATCACCAGCTATATAATCTTTTCTATAATAAATTACTAAAGAAGAAATAAATAAAACAAAAGATATAAATAATAAACTAATTCAATCAAAAATAAAAACTATTACTATTATTGTTCTATTAATTCTAAAAATTTCTCACTCAAAAAAATAAACTAAATCAAAAATTAAAAAATTTACACCAAAAATAAATAAAGTTAATCTTAAACAAAACAAAAAAATAAATGAAATAAAACAAATAGAAATAAATTCCACGATTTAAAATAAATTAATTTTATATTTTTGATACCACAAATCAATGTTTTAAATAAACTATTTAAATTTATAAAAAATAAACCATTAATTCACTTTTTAAAAAAAGTAAATTTACAGGTAATCAATGTAACATTAAAACTAAATATTCTCGATTTAATGCAAAAGAAAAACTATAATTTCCATAATTAAATTTTCCATGTTGACTAAAAGAGTATAAATAAAGTGAATATGCTGCTCTAAAAAAAGATAATAATATTAATAAAATTATAGAAATTTGTGACCAACCTAGAATTCTATTCAATAAACCAATTTCTCCTATTAAATTTAAAGAAGGAGGAGCAGCTATATTTCTTGAACATAATAAAAACCATCAAAGAGTAACTCCAGGTATAAAACTTAATATTCCTTTATTAATTAATAAACTTCGACTACCTAAACGCTCATAAGTTAAATTTACTAAATAAAATAATCCAGAAGAACATAACCCATGAGCAATTATTAAAGAATAAGAAAATCCTCAACCTCAACTTATTAAAACTATTAACCCACCAATTACTAAACTTATATGAGCAACTGAAGAATAAGCAACCAAAGATTTTAAATCAATTTGTCGCAAACAAATTAATCTAACTAAAAATCCACCTACTAAACTTAAAATAATCCAAAAAATATTTAACTTTAAAGAAATATGTAAAATAATAGAAAAAATTCGGATTAATCCGTAACCTCCTAACTTTAATAAAACCCCCGCTAAAATTATAGAACCTGACACTGGAGCTTCTACATGAGCTTTTGGTAATCATAAATGAACTAAAAATATAGGTATTTTTACTAAAAATGCAAATACAAAAAATAAATATAATAAAAAATTTTCTACATTAAATTCTTTCAAAACTAAAAAATTTAAAGAATAAAAATTGTTTATTAAAAAAAATAATCCCATTAATAAAGGTAAAGAAGCAAATAAAGTATAAAATAATAAATATAAACCAGCCTGTAATCGTTCAGGTTGATACCCTCATCCTAAAATTAAAAATAAAGTAGGAATTAAACTTCTTTCAAAAAAAACATAAAATAAAAATAAATTTGTACAGCTAAAAGTTAAAAATAATATAAATAATAAAAATAAAACATTAAAAACAAAATAATTAACATTTAACTTTATAAAATAAACACTTCTTCTAGATATAATTATTAAAGCACAAATTCATAAACTCAATAAAATTAAACCAAAAGATAAAATATCTATACCAAAAATTAATACATAATTAAATATAAAAGAATTAAATCTTATAAATAAAAAAATAAAAAAACAAAAAAAAATTATATTTTGAACCATTCAAAATATATTTTTTATAAAACAAATAGGAATTATAAATAATAAAAATATAAAAATTTTTAACATTGTAAAAAAGAAAAATTTAAAAAATAATCATTACCATGAGAACGAATTATAGAAACCAAAATAGATAAACCTAATACCCCTTCACAAACAGAAAATACTAAAAAAAATATTCTAAAATATTGTTCAAAATTAAAAAAATTTAAATAAAAAAATAAAAAAATAAATAAACTTAAAACAATAAATTCTAATCTTAATAACATATTTAATAAATGTTTATAAGAAAAAATAAATGAAAAAACACCCATAAAAAAAATAAAAATAAATAAATAAATTAAAAATGTTAACATTAAAAAATTTAAATAGTTTAACAAAAACATTGGTCTTGTAAACCAAAAATAAGATTTATTCTTTTTAAATATCAGAAAAGAATAAAAAAATTCTTCATTAATTCCCAAAATTAATATTTTAAATAAACTATTTTCTGATCTGAAATTATACAAAATTTTATTTTTTTAATTTTAATTCTTAATGCTTTTTCTTTTTCTTTAATAAATCATCCATTATCTATAAGAATTTTATTAATAACTCAAACAATTCTAATTGCTATTTTTACAGGAATATTAACAAAATCATTTTGATTTTCTTATTCTTTATTTTTAATTTTTTTAGGAGGAATATTAATTTTATTTATATACATAACGTCAATTGCTTCAAATGAAATATTTAATTTTTCAATTAATTTTAAAAATATTACATTTTTTATATTTTTAATTTTTATATTTTTAATTTTATCATTAATTTTTGACTTTAAAATATTATTTTTTAATAAAATTTTTAATATTGATAATACAAATTTAATAGAAATAAAAACTATTTTTTTAGAAAACAATTTTACTTTAAATAAACTTTACAATTTTCCAATAAATTTAATTACAATTTTATTAATTAATTATTTATTTTTAACTTTAATTGCTACTGTAAAAATTACAAATATTTTTGAAGGCCCATTACGACCAAAAATTTAACTAAATGAATAAACCAATACGAAAAGAACACCCTTTATTTAAAATTATAAATAATGCCCTAGTTGATTTACCAGCACCAAGAAATATTTCTAGATGATGAAACTTTGGATCACTTTTAGGATTATGTTTAGTAATTCAAATTGCAACAGGACTTTTTCTTGCAATACATTATACTGCAGATACAAATTTAGCTTTTTATTCAGTCAATCATATTTGTCGAGATGTAAATTATGGATGAATTTTACGAACCTTGCATGCTAATGGAGCATCTTTTTTTTTTATTTGCATTTACTTTCATGTAGGTCGAGGAATTTATTATGGTTCATATAAATATTTTTACACATGAAATGTTGGTGTAATTTTATTATTTTTAACAATAGGAACAGCTTTTATAGGGTATGTCTTACCATGAGGACAAATATCTTTTTGAGGAGCAACAGTTATTACAAATTTACTATCAGCAATCCCCTACATAGGAACAGAACTAGTTCAATGATTATGAGGAGGATTTGCAGTTGATAACGCTACATTAACACGATTTTTTTCATTTCATTTTTTATTTCCTTTTATTATTGCAGCTTTCACTATAATTCATTTACTATTTTTACATCAAACAGGATCAAATAACCCCCTTGGTATTAATAGAAATTCAGATAAAATCCCTTTTCATCCATATTTTACTTTTAAAGATATTTTTGGTTTTATAATCATAATTATATTTTTATCATTTTTAACTTTAATTGCACCTTATATATTAGGAGATCCAGATAATTTTATCCCTGCAAATCCATTAGTTACTCCTCCTCATATTCAACCAGAATGATATTTTTTATTTGCATATGCTATTTTACGATCAATTCCAAATAAACTAGGAGGAGTAATTGCATTAGTTATATCAATTGCTATTTTATTTATTTTGCCATTTACAAACAATTTTACTTTCCAAAGTAATCAATTTTATTCATTAAATCAAATTTTATTTTGAATTATAGTAATAATTATTATTTTATTAACTTGAATTGGAGCACGACCAGTAGAAGATCCATATATTACTACAGGACAAATCTTAACAATTTCTTATTTTCTTTATTTTATTTTAAATCCTTTAACAGCAATTTGATGAGACAATTTAATTAAATAATTTTAAAGTTAATGAGCTTGAATAAGCATATGTTTTGAAAACATAAAATAGAAATATTAATTTTCTATTAACTTAAAAAATTATACTAAATTTAATTATTAAAAAATAAAAATAAATAACCCAACAAATAGAAATAAAAAATTTAATACTCTAGGTAAATATCTTTTTCAAGCTATATTTATTAATTTATCATAACGATATCGTGGAAAAGTACCACGAACTCAAATAAAAAAAAATGCAATAAAATTTAATTTTAAAAAAAATCTAAATGATAAAATATAAGAACCTAAAAATAATAAAGAAAATAACATTCTTATAAACAGAATTCTTGCATATTCAGCTAAAAAAATTAAAGCAAATCCTCCAGCTCCATATTCTACATTAAACCCAGAAACTAATTCTGATTCCCCTTCAGCAAAATCAAAAGGAGTTCGATTAGTTTCAGCTAAACTTGAAATTAACCATATTAATCCAATAGGAAAAAATAAAATTAAAAATCATAAACTTTTTTGATATAAATCAAAATAAATTAAATTAAATCTTCCAATCAAAAATAATATAGATATTAATATTAATACTAAAGCAACTTCATAAGAAATAGTTTGAGCAATAGACCGTAAAGACCCTAATAATGCATAAACAGAATTAGATGATCACCCAGCTAATATAACTATATAAACTCCAAAACTTAAACAACAAAAAAAAAATAAAACACCTAAATTAAAAGAATACAATTTTACTAAAAAAGGGATACATAATCAAATAACTAAAGCTAAAAATAAAGAAAAAATAGGAGAAAAATAATAAACAATTCTATTTGATAAAAAAGGTAAAATCTGTTCTTTTGTAAATAATTTAATTGCATCACAAAAAGGCTGCAAGACTCCAAAAAATCCAATTTTATTAGGGCCTTTTCGAATTTGAATATATCCCAATACTTTACGCTCTAATAAAGTCAAAAATGCAACACTTACTATTACACAAACAATTAATAATAAACTTCTAATATAAGGTATAAATAAATCTAAATTAAAAATCAATACTATTTATAAATATTAATTTATATAATTAAATTCTAAATTTAAGGCACTTATCTGCCAAAATAGTATTCTATTTATAAATTATTTAAATTTTTAAACTTTTTAATTAAATTAATACTATTCAATATGTAAAAATAAAATTTTTATATTTGGTCCTTTCGTACTAAAATATAATAAATTAATAAAGATAGAAACCAACCTGGCTTAAACCGGTTTGAACTCAAATCATGTAAGAATAAATAGTCGAACAGACTAAAAATTTAAACTTCTACACCTAAAATTATATCTTAATTCAACATCGAGGTCGCAATCTTTTTTATCGATTTGAACTCTCTAAAAAAATTACGCTGTTATCCCTAAAGTAACTTAATTTTTAAATCCAAAAATTCAGGATCTTAAATTTAATTATTTTTAAAACTTTATATAAAGAGTTAATTAAATCTTTAAATCACCCCAATTCAATAACTAATTTATAAAATTTTTAATTTTCCAAAAAAATTATAAAAATTAATTTTATAAAGCTTTATAGGGTCTTATCGTCTTTTATCAATATTTTAGTTTTTTTACTAAAAAAACAAATTCATTTTATATAAAAATAATAAAGCTTATTTTTTATTAAACCTTTCATTCCAGTCTTCAATTAAAAAACTAATGATTATGCTACCTTTGCACGGTCAAATTACCGCGGCTCTTTAAAAATATCAGTGTGCAGGCCTTATTTTTTAAAAAATAAAAAAAACAATGTTTTTGTTAAACAATTAAAAATAATATTGCCTAATTCATAAATTTTATATTTCTTATAAATATTAATTTATAAAATATAAATAAAATTACTAATTTAATTATAATTAAATTATTTTTTAAATTTTAATAATTATTTAAATATAAAATTAAAATTTTTATAAAATAAATATAAATATATAAAAAATTAATTAAAACATAATAATTAAAAATATCTATTTTTAAGATTATTTTTATATACCAAAAAAATTTTATTTTTAAAATTTTATTTTAAAGCTCAACCCATAAAATATTAAATTAAATTAATTATAAAAATAATTTAAATTATTTTTATAATATAAAATTAATTATAAATTAAATTTATTTCTTTAAAAATTATATAACTTTAAAAACGATTAACTTTTAATTTCAATAAATTTTTAAATAATATTTTTTAAATAATAAAACTTAAAAATTTATAAATCTTTTAAATTATAAATAATTTTTTTAAAAAATTTTATTTTTAATTAATCCTGATACACAAGGAACAAAAAATAAATTTTTCTTTTTAATTATTAATTTTTCAAATTATTTCAAGTTTCTTTTTCAATACTTTAATCTATAAATATAAATAATTTTTTTATTTAATATTACTAAAACAGAATAAAAATATTTTTATTAATAAAAATTTATAAACTATTAAAACAAAAAAAATTAAATTTCAATTAATCAATTTAAAATGATTTGCACATATTTCTTTTTAATGTAAATAAAACGCTTTACTTTTTAAGCTTTAAATTGTATTTCTAGATACATTTTCCAATATATCTACTATGTTACGACTTATCTCATTTAAAATAAAAATAACGAGAGCGACGGGCGATATGTGCATATTTTAAAACTTTAATCAATCAATCTTTTTTAATTAATTTACTTTTAAATCCACCTTCAATTATCTTTTTAAAAATAATATTCATTTAAATAAATTTTATTGTAACTCATTTCTACTTTTTCATTAACTACACCTTGATTTGACATTTTTAAAATTTCTTAATCTTAAAAATTTTTAATTCTATTAAAATATTTTTTTGACAACGATATATAAACTAAAACAAAAAAAAGTAAAATATTCGTGGATTATCAATTACAGAACAAGTTCCTCTAAACAGAATAAAATACCGCCAAATTTTTTAAGTTTTAAAAAATTAATTAATACTACCTAAATATCTATTTATTAACTTCTTAAATAATAGGGTATCTAATCCTAGTTTAAAAATTAAGATTTTTAAGCTTCAAAAATTTTTATCTTCTAAAAATTTTTAATAAAATTTAAATTTCACTTAAAAATTTATTTTTATTTCTTATAAATTTTGATTTTAACTTTTATTAAAAAAATTTAATTATAATATTTGTATAACCGCGATTGCTGGCACAAATTTTACCATTATTTTTAAATAATAACTACAATTTAACTTAAATTAAATTAATAATATTAATTACTACTATATTAAATTATTTTTATTAATATAAAATAATTTTATTTAAAAATTTATTTATTTTTTAAAAATTTTTATATGTAAAATTTTATTTTATTAAATTTTTTAACATAAATAAAATTATTTAATTTTTTTAAAATTTTTAATTAATAAATAAAATAAATAAAATTTAAATAAATAATTAAATTAGTATAATTAAATAATTAAATTTTTAATAATAAATATTAAAAATTAGTAATTTTAAAATATTATATTTAAATAAAACTTTTTTACCCCTAACTTTTTTTTTTTTTATATAATTAATTATATATATATATATATTTAAATTTATATTTATCTATACATTAAAAAAATCTAAAAATAAAATTTTAATATTTATATTAAAATAAAACTTAAATTTATTCTATAATTTTTAAAAATATTATTAAAATTTTTAAATTTTAAAGATTAATTAATTTTTAAAATTTAATTAATATAAATATTTATATATATATAAGAATTTAATTTAATTTATTAAAATTTTTGTATAAATTTTAATTATTTATAAATATTAATTAGTTAATTCTAATTTTGAACCAATATATTTAAATAATATAAAAAT